TGTAAACACTACCATTAAAGCAGCCCAAGCGAAACTTACTATATCCATGCGAATGATGCCCCTATCCCTATCTCTATGAAATGAAGGAATGATTCCATTATTGATTCATAATCATAGTGGAATCAATGGTGCAGAGTCAAAAGTCAAAACAGGATTCTTACTTACGGCTTTTTATGAAACAATTTCATGAATCCACTCATAAAAAGTTCATAGATTTCTTCTTCTATATAATTCTATTGAAATAGCAAAGAATTGAAAAAAAAAAATAGAAGAAGAAAAAAGAAAAGATACAAATACAAAGAAGAGCCAGTCAACCATTCTGATTCAATTTATGAACAGTACTCAGAACCTCTAGTGAGTCTGAATACAAAGTATCTTTAGTTCTTTAGTTCTTTGCCACAATTCTTAAATGAATTTACCATCAGCCTATCCAATCTAATTTCATCGCAAACAGAGTTACCTCAATATTAAGAAAAGTTTAAAATAATTAGGGAGTCTTTATAGTCTTTTTTAGAATCTTTTATTAAACCTTAGTAGCCAAAAAGGAGTGTCTCTTAGAAACCTTTGGTTTGGATACCAAGATTTCCGACTTCTTACTTTCATAGTTCTCCAGAATGAATTCTCGCTATTTATTTTATTTGATTCAATTCAGAATAGCCCAAACCAATATTTCATAAGATTGGGTTGCTTCAGATTTCTTGGTACTTTTTTGAGCCACACTCAGAACCCAGATTTTGAGAAAAAACATGAAAGTCTTTTATAGGACCTATGGTTCTCAAAATCAAGTATCGACAAACCTAGCCCTTGCCTATGCTTTTGCGGGGCAAGAATTCGTCAAGTTCGATCAACAGGATTAATAAATTCTAAGTATTTTTTTGTTGATCAGGCGACACCCAGATTCGAACCGGGGATAAAGGATTTGCAGTCCCCCGCCTTACCACTTGGCCATGCCGCCAAATTACATCCAAAACAGAGAAATAAATGAAGAAGAATAAAGAAGAAAGAAATTCTATAATAAATTCTATGTAAAGTATATAAATTCTATAAGATTCTATTCTGAATTAGATTAAATTCTATAAAATTCTAGAATCTAATTCTAGAATCTATTAGAATCTAGAATATAATATATCTATTATATAAGAATATTCTTATACTTAGATATTCTATTTTATTCTCTTTTTATTCCTCTCCTCATTTTGGTTTTGATTTGAATTTTTTACTTTCTTAATTTCTTTTATTTTTGGATCTTAAATCCCATTGTACTTATCCTTTTCCAAAAAAAATTACTCTTTTTTATTGGATCCTATTTATATTCTTTTCTTCGATTAATTTTATCTCAAAACACGCGTCGCTTAAAAACTTATCTTCTCTTTTCACTTTTCTATAGATTTGATAGATCTATAGAAAAGTGAAAAGATTCCCGGCCCGGTCACAGACTGTAAAATGCAGGGCAATTTCGAATAAATTACTCTTTACTCCATTAACTATTTAATATTTATATTTAATTATTACTCTTTTACTCTTACTTACTTTTCTTACTTTGAATTAGCGAACAGCTCTTAATTTTGTATCTCCTTATCTTAATGGATGCAAAATCCAATTGATTTCCGACTAATCATTATCAATTACATGATCAATTCTAATTATCTAATTATAAGAAAATCTATGTGTATATGTAAACCCCAGAAAAGTGTAAACTCTAGAACAGAAATTGTTATACGTGGATACCAAGCCGGGTCTCTTTCTTATGCACATATCCCTAGATAGGATCATCGTGCTTGAATATTTCATTAAATATGAAGATAGAGATTATGATAGAGTACGACCTTGCACCAAGTTAAATTCTTATAAAAGATGTGATATACGGATAGCTAGATAGCTATATCGTCATGTACTTCCTAAAGATTACTCCTATGACTATATACGTACGCAATTCCATTGTATTTTCTAAATTTTACTACCAAAAAAAGATTTGCGAATTCCTTTTTGAACATTCAATTGCGTGTGCTAAAAAAAAAGGGAAACTCTATGCTGTTCCTGATTTTTCTGTTTTTATCTCATTCATAGAGAGCAGATTAAATCCTAAACTCATTGATTTTTTTTTTTTACGCTGATCATAATATCATCATTAATATCATAATAAAAGAATTAGGTATTAAGTCTAAATTGGATCAATTTTTATATCCGATAAAAGACTCCATCAGCCTAAGTGACAGAATTTTTCCCAGGAATGCTTTCTTAATTTCCATTTCTTTCTATTTGTACCTGTCTCAAGATCAAATTCGAACTTGCATCGAAAATGCCCTTCATTTCTCTGTCTTGCTTTCGTTCATACGATATATATGGATGGGGTTGACTAAAATTTTATGTGATTCAGTAAACAGAATATCCATTCCCTCATTGCTAGATCAATTGGTAGGGTTCGATGAATAGTGAGCCAAAAGCCGATAATGGGATTTTTTCAATAAAGAGGAAACTTCAGATTAAGATGCTCCAGAATGGAAATGAGGGAATGTCCACAATACCTGGATTTAGTCAGATACAATTTGAGGGATTTTGTAGGTTCATTAATCAGGGCTTGACGGAAGAATTTCATAAGTTTCAAAAAATTGAAGATAGAGATCAAGAAATTGAATTTCAATTATTTGTGGAAACATATCAATTGGTAGAGCCCTTGATAACAGAAAGAGATGCTGTGTATGAATCACTCACATATTCTTCTGAATTATATGTACCCGCGGTCTTAATTTGGAAAACCGGTAGAAATATGCAAGAACAAACCGTTTTTATTGGAAACATCCCTATAATGAATTCTTTTGGAACCTCTATAGTAAATGGAATATACCGAATTGTGATCAACCAAATAGTGCAAAGTCCCGGTATTTACTATCGTTCAGAATTGGAACATAACGGAGTTTCTGTCTATACCAGTACTATAATATCGGATTGGGGGGGAAGGTCGGAATTAGAAATTGATAGAAAAGCAAGGATATGGGCCCGTGTAAGTAGAAAACAAAAAATATCTATTCTAGTTCTATCATCAGCTATGGGTTCGAATATAAGAGAAATTTTAGATAATGTTTGTTACCCTGAGATTTTCTTGTCTTTCCCGAATGATAAAGAGAAAAAAAAGATTGGGTCAAAAGAAAATGCTATTTTGGAGTTTTATCAACAATTTGCCTGTGTAGGGGGGGATCCAGTATTTTCTGAGTCCTTATGCAAGGAATTACAAAAGAAATTTTTTCAACAAAGATGTGAGTTAGGAAAGATTGGTCGACAAAATCTAAACCGGAGACTTAATCTTGATATACCCCAAAACAATACATTTTTGTTACCACGAGATTTATTGGCTGCTGTGGATCATTTGATCGGAATGAAATTGGGAATGGGTACACTTGACGATATGAGTCACTTGAAAAATAAACGTATTCGTTCTGTAGCAGATCTATTACAGGATCAATTTGGATTAGCTCTTGTTCGTTTAGAAAATACGGTTCGAGGAACTATATGTGGAGCAATCAGGCATAAATTGATACCGACTCCTCAAAATTTGGTAACTTCAACTTCATTAACAACTACTTATGAATCGTTTTTTGGCTTACACCCTTTATCTCAAGTTTTGGATCGAACTAATCCGTTGACACAAATTGTTCATGGGCGAAAATGGAGTTATTTGGGTCCTGGAGGATTGACGGGGCGAACTGCTAGTTTTCGAATACGAGATATCCACCCGAGTCACTATGGACGTATTTGTCCAATTGACACGTCCGAAGGAATCAATGTTGGACTTATGGGATCATTAGCTATTCATGTGAAGGTTGGTTATTGGGGATCTATAGAGAGTCCATTTTATGGATTATCTGAGAGATCAAAAGAGGCACAGATGGTTTATTTATCACCAAATAGAGATGAATATTATATGGTAGCAGCAGGAAATTCTTTGGCCTTGAATCGGGATATTCAAGAACAACAGGTTGTTCCAGCTCGATATCGTCAAGAATTCCTGACTATTGCATGGGAAGAGATTCATCTTAGAAGCATTTTTCCCTTCCAATATTTTTCTATTGGAGCTTCCCTCATTCCTTTTATTGAGCATAATGATGCGAATCGAGCTTTAATGAGTTCTAATATGCAGCGCCAAGCAGTTCCCCTTTCTCGGTCCGAGAAGTGCATTGTTGGAACTGGGTTGGAAGGACAAACGGCTCTAGATTCGGGGGTTTCAGTTATAGCCGAATGCAAGGGAAAAATCATTTATACTGATACTCAAAAGATCTTTTTATCAAGTAATGGGGATACTCTAAGCATTCCATTGGTTATGTATCAACGTTCCAACAAAAATACTTGTATGAATCAAAAAACTCAGGTTCAGCGGGGTAAATACATTAAAAAGGGACAAATTCTAGCGGGTGGTGCGGCTACAGCTGGTGGGGAACTCGCTTTAGGAAAAAATGTATTAGTAGCTTATATGCCATGGGAAGGTTACAATTTTGAAGACGCAGTACTAATTAGCGAACGTCTGGTTTATAAAGATATTTATACTTCTTTTCACATCCGGAAATATGAAATTCAGACTCATGTAACAAGCCAAGGTCCTGAAAGAATCACTAAGGAGATCCCGCATTTAGAGGCTCGTTTACTCCGAAATTTAGACAGAAATGGAATTGTGATGCTGGGATCTTGGATAGAAACAGGTGATATCTTAGTAGGTAAATTAACACCTCAGACAGCGAGTGAATCCTCATATGCCCCGGAGGATAGATTATTACGAGCTATACTTGGCATTCAGGTATCCACTTCAAAAGAAACTTCTCTAAGACTACCTATAGGGGGAAGGGGTCGAGTTATTGATGTGAGATGGATCCATAGAAGAGGGGTTTCCAATTCTAATCCAGAAAGGATTCGTGTATATATTTCACAGAAACGTGAAATCAAAGTAGGTGATAAAGTAGCTGGAAGGCATGGAAATAAGGGTATAATTTCTAAGATTTTGTCTAGACAAG